GCTTATCCAGGAGATGTTTTTTATTTGCATTCACGACTTTTGGAAAGAGCCGCTAAATCAGGTTCGCGTTTAGGTGAAGGAAGTATGACTGCTTTACCAATAGTTGAGACCCAATCGGGAGATGTTTCAGCTTATATTCCTACTAATGTAATCTCAATTACAGATGGCCAAATTTTCTTATCCGCCGATTTATTCAATGCTGGAATCAGACCTGCCATTAACGTGGGGATTTCCGTCTCCAGAGTAGGATCTGCCGCTCAAATTAAAGCCATGAAACAAGTAGCCGGCAAACTAAAATTAGAATTGGCACAATTCGCAGAATTAGAAGCCTTTGCACAATTCGCGTCTGATCTCGATAAAGCTACTCAGAATCAATTGGCAAGAGGTCAACGATTACGCGAGTTGCTCAAACAATCTCAATCATCCCCTCTCACGGTGGAAGAACAGGTAATGACTATTTATACTGGAACGAATGGTTATCTTGATTCATTAGAAATTGGACAGGTAAAGAAATTTCTCGTTGAGTTACGTACTTATTTAAAAACGAATAAACCGCAGTTCCAAGAAATCATATCTTCTACCAAGATATTCAATGAGGAAGCGGAAGCCCTTTTGAAAGACGCTATTCAAGAACAAATGGAACGCTTTCTACTTCAGGAACAGGTATAAAGAAATTCCTTTAAATAACTTTCTAATTTTATAGAAATAATTATTTCTATAATCTAATCTTTTATTTTATTATATATTTTTTATATTAATAATTTTATAGTAATAAAAAATTATTATTAAGAATAAATATATAAATAAATATATAAATAAGTATAAGGGTCTCTTGTTCAAATCATTCAAAATACCTAGTTAGTAGAAAAGAAATATATGGAAATCCGTCGCGTCCAATAGGATTTGAACCTATACTAAAGGTTTAGAAGACCTCTGTCCTATCCATTAGACAATGGACGCTTTTTTCTTAGTTTTGTTTTCACATCTCTTGGTCAGAAAAAAGACCATTGAGAGAATTCCAGGAATTGCGCATTCAATTCAATGATACATTCATTATCATTATATTAATAATTACATTAAATTAGATTCATTACATGAATAATTATAATTAGATCCTCTATATTATAGATTATTTAATATAGAATTTAAATAATATAATATTTTATAATAGATAAAAACTATAACTTTTACTATTAAACATATTCTAAATAGAATATAGAATTTTAGAAATATAGAGAATAAATTAATATATATAATATAGAGAATTAATATATATAATATAGAGATATAAGCGGGTAGCGGGAATCGAACCCGCATCGTTAGCTTGGAAGGCTAGGGGTTATAGTCGACGTTGAGTCATCGTTTTTAACGTCTCTAATTCAAAACCGAACGTGAAACTTTGGTTTCATTCGGCTCCTTTATGAAAGATGGACAAATTTCACATATGTCAGATGTGAACTAAATTACAAAAAAAAAAGAAAAGAAATTTCGGCCCATAACATCTATGTCAGCTTTTCTGTTTGAATGCATTCAAAACAAAACCCGCTTTATAGATGATCCCTATAGAACAGGGGGGGTTAGAACCACCCTTCTAGTTACTTCGTTCTCTATTTCTATTTGAAAGAATCCTTAGGAAAAGGATTTTGTTTCCACCGAGCTAAAACAATATAATATGTCGATGTCTCTAGTAAACCAAAGCCATTAGTTAATAGCTGTTTTGCTTCAATCTCTTTTATACAAATCATAAATTGAAGATTTAGTTACGATTAGAAATACTCCCTTCTCTATTTATCCATGGACCCCTTACTCATACTTATTCAATTGGAAATATTGATCCAATTCAAAAACCAATTATGTTTCGTAATTTCATAATCCAATTTTGTTTTTTCCAATTTCTATCTTTTGGATACAAATCACGAGAATGTCTATTCTTCCTCGAATCTTTCATTGAGAGGTAAAGGATTAAATCCTTTTAAGAAATAAAGTTTTTGATCGGAATATTAATTAAACCGAAGGACCCCTTAACCATTTAAGGGATTAATAGAACGAATCGCACTTTTACCACTAAACTATACCCGCTACAATGTGATTATTGTATATAAATGGATCTTTTGTCGAACAAAAAAATGGGTCATAATTAAGACGATAGGATCAGAAAAGAATCATGAAAATTAGAGCGTTGATATGCTTTGGCCAAGGAGACTAATGGGATTGGGGAAAGAGGATTTATTTAAATAACTAAAAAAACACGCTTTTTTAGTTATTTAAATGAGATGTATACGTCTCGATAAAAAAAAGGCGTATGCCATAACATAAATTGTGCAAGAATAAAATAATTAAGAAATGACACTCGGATTCTATTCTGTATGATAGGAATAGAAATTGCCTTTATTATGATTGTTCTTGAAACAACAACAATCATTAATCATTTTTTTTTTTCAAATCAAATAAATCATTTTTTTCTATGATTCATTGGAACAAAAACGAAAGACCCGGCCCGGTCAGGACCGGGGGCCGGGCTGTGGAAGTAAAAGTAAAAAAGGATCTTGCAGACGAAAGCAAAGAGGTACTCTTTTTTTATTATTTATTTAATTTTAATTTATATATTTATTATTACTTTCTATTTACTATTTATTAATTCTATAATTTTTTTATATAAGAAATTCATTGCTATATAATTTATAGTTTATAGTTTATATAATATATAATATTCTTGGGGCATTAGGTGGTTATATATCTAAATTTATATTCATTGGAATAGTGGAGTTGAGATATCGCTTTCGAGCCCTTACTTTACCTAAATGAAATCACTGATTTTTATTTTCTATATTGTTTTTTCTATTTTTCTATGTCTCTATAATTAGATATCTATATAATAATTATATACTGAATAATAAAGAGGTATAAAGAGAGGGCCCTTTTTCAAGCCTTACTGTTTTTGTGTAATATAATCTAGTAATTATCCTTTTTATTTCAATTTGGGGAGATGGCTGAGTGGACTAAAGCGTCGGATTGCTAATCCGTTGTACGGGTTTTTCGTACCGAGGGTTCGAATCCCTCTCTTTCCGCTTTAGTGGATGACTAGGTATTTTTTCTTTATCTTTCAATTTCTCTTTCAACGAGTCTTTTTTTTTTATTTCATTTTAATTAATAGTTAAAAATGTGGAATAAATAAAATCCTAAGAACATTTTAAAATCAAGCAAGGAAAACAGAAACTTTATTGTTATTTTTTATTCTTCACTCTTCACGTCCAGGATTCCGTCCTGGATCATTAGATAGGAATCCGAAGATAAAGAGAGAAACAAAGAATACCACTACTGTGTAAACAAATAGTTTAAGAGTAAGCATTACACAATCTCCAAGATCATTTTTTTTGGAAAAAAAGATAATAGATTCTCCATTTTTATACCACATACCTTATTTTGACACCACGAAATTATTTTTCTAAATCTATAGAAATAAAAAAGAATTTTCAGAAATTCATTTGTAATAAGAGTCAAGTCTTTCATTACCAAAAGCTTTTTCATACCCGCAATTAGATATTGCGGAGGAATCTACTAGGTTCTTTCACTGTAAAAAAGGGTCCGAATGAGGAACTGGGGGGAGCCCAGACTTATTGTGGCGATCCAAGAATTTAATTATTTGAATCGAAGGGTTATACTATAAGACTTATCTGATCTTATGAATTGTTAGAATTTTTTTTTAAGAATAAATCATGAATTTTTCTAGGACCGTATTAAAGATCTCATCGAAAACTTACAGCAGCTTGCCAAACAAAAGCTAAGAGAAAAAAGAGCAAAGGTATTACTGGCATAAAATCTACGATTGGATTCAAAAAAGCATAAGCCTCGGGCAATTTTGAGAAGAAAAAACTACTTGAAGAAAGAGCAGAATTAAGACAAATACAGATCAAACTAAAGATATTAAGCATAACAAACATTTTTTTCTTTGTTCTTGAAGATAATTGTATTTATTTTGATTGAGTTATTAATATGATGAGTTCTTAATATGAGTTATTATAATCTTATTTTTTTTTTTAATTAACCCAATCAAAAATCCTTCAATTCTCAAATCAAAAGAGAATAGACAAAACCATACTTTCATACAATATCTTAATTGAATTGTATGTAATGATCAATAAATGTCGTTTAATTCTCTATCTAAATGTCTCAAAATCCTAGCAACACTCTAATCTATTCTATATAGATTTGGACTAGAATTGACGAAGAACTACTATCAATATTAGTCTTTATTAATGTCGAATAGAAATCAAAAATGGGGCGTGGCCAAGTGGTAAGGCAACGGGTTTTGGTCCCGGTATTCGGAGGTTCGAATCCTTCCGTCCCAGAGCATACCTATTATATTATATATATCATATCAGAATATAGATTTTCTATTTTATATCAGAATAAAAGAAAGATTGCCCTTTTTTAAACAACCTTATTTTTTTTTTTTTTTTAAGAGTAGAATAAGATTGGTTATAATCTGATTTTGCTTTCCTATAATGATTGATTCTTATATGAATTATATCTTTTTCAAAAATAAAAAATCGAATCGTGTTCAAATAACACACAGATGTAATTGAATCTATTTGTATACAGGTAAGAGGGGAGCATAGATTAAATCATATTTCTATTTAATAAGTTAGTTCTTCATAAAATAAAAATACGAGCCATGATTTAATCTGTACTTGTTTTAATTTACATTTATACAAAATAGTAATAGTCTGGAACACTCTAATAGGATTCTTTTTTTATTTAGGATTCATCATATTCATAGAATTGACGCAGTAGATAGGAGTTAAACGTCAATGTAAAATACCAATTTCAATATATGCGGCTGTCTGAATTTCATTAAAAAAAAATCAAGTTACATACGTAACATATGTCTTTTCTTTGAACCCCGTTTTTAAGTATTTTGTGTTTTCTTTTATGAAAAATTGTAAATATATGATATGTACCAATTGAGACAAAGTGTATTCATACATCTTAGTCGCTTTTCCTTAGGAAATAATTGCAGCCGGATTATTGACTCCAAGTCAAATAAACTACGCAGAAAGGGAGCGAAGACTTATATATATGTATTGTTATCGTTCTATTTCTTCTATTTCATTGATTCATTGAAAACTTTATTTTATTTCAATTGAGTTTTGTGACAATAGATTTGTTATCCCTAAATTTTAAATATTTAACTTTACCCTTTAACATAGAATGTTTCTAATTACTTTCAAAGATATTTGTTTAGTCTACCTGATAGGTATGGGGATCCTCTTTTAATTATGATTTATCAAAAAGAATAACAACCCAAAGCCTCTATTCTATCAGTCTTTATCCACCACCTCGTGAAAAACAAAAAGAATTTACATTTTTTTTATGGTTTAATCCGAATATGAATTTTTCTCTATTATTATCAAAATGCGATTTTTACTGTAAAGCCTTATTCAAATAATGTAATGATAGTGAAATAGGAAATTTTTCAATCAATTAAATATTTTTAATAATGTCTTATGAGTCCTTGGTACTCGAAGAAGTGTGAAATTGGTGAATCTATTTTAGCAAGTCACCTCAAGATGCAGATTAAAAAAAAACTTATTTGTGTTATTTATTAGTTCAATTTTTTTATATTCTAATATTTATATTTTCTAAAGAAAAAATAAAATAATATATTAAAAAAATATTTATTATATTTCTATATATTATATGGGGTTAAATTTAATTCGTGCTGATACTTCTTGAGAAATTACCCATTCATAAAAGTATGGATTACTATGTACCGAACGAACCAATGATTATTCATGAGTCCATAATGGAATCAATTACATACTGTTTACAGCAACCTACTAGGAAATGTTATGGTAAAACTTCGTTTAAAACGATGTGGTAAAAAGCAACGTGCGACTTGAGGGATATGGTCGTCTGTGGATTCTTACATCCATCATTTTCTTTTTATATTAATTAGATAGGAATGAGGGTGCTCTTGGCTCGACATCGTTTGTTCTGTTTCACTAGAACCCTCCTTTTTGAGGTCGGGGGTTGGGATGTAAATAGTACATGATCTTAATGGAGCTCGAGTAAAAAAAAGTATTGATTCATTTTTTAAGGGAACGGGTCTAGGGTTAGTGTTAATTAATAAGTTGAAACAGCTTCGTAAGTATATTTTCCATATAAAAATCGAAAGGATCCAATTTTCAAATTTATAAGTAAAACCTCTTGGAATTGGTAAAACTCTTTCGATTAAAAGTGTATCGCGCAGGAATCAAATCGACCATTTGTATGATTTTTTGATAAAAAGAAATCACAAAAAGGGTATGTTGCTGACGTTTTTTGAAACGATTAAAAATCACCGAAGTAATGTCTAAACCCAATGATTCAAAGAAACGATAAAGAATCCTGGAACAAGGAAATACCACTTTCAGTTGTCTCAATAAATAGATTCTAAAGACAAAAAAGGTGCGTGGTTAGAGATCGCTCAATAAACGAAATACCTAAAGTAAAGGGTTTCCTTGGGTTATTAGCGAGTTATCCAACTTGAGTTATGAGGATGCGAATACAAATGATTTTATTTTCTTTTTCGGATAATAATAAGGAATACTAAAAAGTACTTAACTCATATTTAATTGATTTGATTATTTTATGGATCCATTTGACATTACTAATTAAAAATTTCAAATTCGATCCATAGACATAATTTCGAATTTTCTTGAGCCGTATGAGGAGAAAACCTCTTATACGTTTCTAGGGGGGGTATTATTCATCTACATCTATCCCAATGGGTGGTTTATCGAATCGTTGCAATTGATGCTCGATGCCGAAGAGAAGGAAGAGCTCTTCGGAAAGTGGGCTTTTATGATCCGCTAAAGAATCAAACCTATTTAAATGTTCCTGCTATTCTATATTTACTTGAAAGGGGCGCTCAACCTACGGGAACTGTTCATGATATTTCGAAGAAGGCGGGAGTTTTTATGGAACTTTGCCTTAATCAACAGATTAAATTCAATTAATGAATAGAACAAAAGAGGGGGGGCGGTAGTATATAAAAGGTTATACAAAGTTATATAAGCCCCCTCTTTTGTTCTATTCATACCTATTTATTATTACTACCAAAAAATGTCTACTACTAAAAAATGTCGTCTTCTATAACGACAAAAATTTATTTTTATTTTAGTGATAGAAATTCATTTAATTTAAGACAGATGAAAAAAGATCAAATGAATAACCGAAGTAGTTGGATTTAGAAATCCAAAATATTTACATTATTGCTAATTCAATACTAGTTGTTTTTTAGTTGAAACTTTCACTTTTTTTATGTTATGAACAAATAAATAAAAAAAAAAACAAATGGGATTTAAGATTTATTTTTTTTTTTTACTTATATGGATTAAGTAAACCCAAGCATTGCGATACTTTGCTACGAATATTGATTCTTACGCTTACATCCTTTTGTATCCATGTTTATTATCCATATATAGTTAGTGCCAATTCAATACAAGTCATTAGTTTTTCTTTATTTGTATAATTTATATTTTATTATATAATTTATATTTTATTATATTAATTCAATATTTAATTTTTTTTTTAATTTTAATTTATGGTTCTCCACATTGTGTTCTTTTCTTAAGATTTACATTCATATTGACAACAGTGTATCAAACAAATATAATCCGATCATGAATAAATGTATCTATTTCCCTCTGTTCCATCTATGGACTTGGTTTTTTTATTTTACTTTATTTAAACGACGGATTCGTCGGATTTGCTGGGATACGAGAAGCCTTTATTTATTTATTATTTATTTATTTTATTGAAAAAAAAAAAAACGGATAAGATAATAATGGATAAGATACGAACTAAATCCGTGGTAGTACATCAATTTTGACTTAATCCATATCCTTATCTTAATCTAGATTCTTATTTTAGAAGTCAGTGTATTTGCATCTAATATGTTCATTATTTTTTTTATGTTCAGAATCGATTAGCAATGTTTTTGCTATTTTTTGGATTTCGGTGTGCAATTAAATCTAATTTTTTATTCCGATTGGATCTACACATTTTTTTTTTTGGGGGGGGGGGGGGGGGGTTGCTAACTCAACGGTAGAGTACTCGGCTTTTAAGTGCGACTGGCAATTTTTACACATTTGTATGAAGCAACGTCTTCGTCGATACTATCTCTAGAGCTTGTAAAACCGCGACTGATCCTCAAAGGAATGAATGGAAAAAGCAGCATGTCGTATCAATGTGGAATTCCGAGAATATTTTATTCTTAGCGGATCGGTTCAAAACTTTGTTTAAATTCTTGACGAAAAAAAATAAAATGAAATTTTGGGTTAAGTGAATAAATGGATAGAGCCCTATGGCTCCAATTATAGGTAAACAAAAAAAAAAGAAACGAGCTTCTGTTCTTAATTTGAACGATTACCCGATCTAATTAAACGTTAAAAATAGATTAGTCCTTGATGCGGGAAATGCTTTTCCCATAAGTGGATCATCGATTTTTTTTTTAATCCTAATTATTAGTAGCTATTCTCCATTAGAGTGTGGGGGTAAATGTGTAGAAAAAGCAGTCTATTGATAAAGATAAAAATCCTTTTTTTCCAAAATCAAAAGAGCGATTGGGTTGAACAAATAAAGGATTTCTAACCATCTTGTTATCCTCGAATGAACATAAACCAATTAAATTAGATGGAAAAGGAGAGGCTAAAGAGTCCGTCGATCAGTCTTATCTGGTTCCGGGGTATATATCTATTTATTTCTTACTATAATATCCTGTTTTGACTGTATCGTACTATGTGTCATTTAATAACCCAAAAGAAATCCCTTATCCCCATCTAATTTTAAATGGAGGAATTTCAAGGATATTTAGAACTCGATAGATTTCGGCAACATGACTTCCTATACCCACTTATCTTTCGGGAATATAGTTATGCACTTGCTCATGGTCATGGTTTAAATAGATACATGTTGTTGGAAAATATAGGTTATGATAATAAATCTAGTTTACTGATTGTAAAACGCTTAATTACTACAATGTATCAACTGAATTATTTGATAATTTCTGCTAATGATTCTAAACAAAATCCATTTTTTGGGTACAACAAGAATTTGCATTCTAAAATTCTATCAGAAGGATTTGCAATCATTGTGGAAATTCCATTTTATCTACGATTAATATCTTCTTTAGAAGGGGCAGAAATCGTAAGATTTTACAATTTACGATCCATTCATTCAATATTTCCCTTTTTAGAGGAAAAGTTCCCACATTTAAATTATTCGGCGGATATACTAATACCCTACCCTGCCCATCTGGAAATATTGGTTCAAACCCTTCGTTACCGGGTGAAAGATGCTTCTTATTTGCATTTATTGCGGTTCTTTCTTCATGAGTATTCTAATTGTAACAGTCTTATTATTACAAATAAATCTATTTCCATTTTTTCAAAAAGTAATCCGAGATTTTTTTTATTCCTATATAATTCTTATATATGTGAATACGAATCCAGCTTCCTTTTTCTCCGTAACCAATCTTCTCATTTACGATTAACATCTTCTGGATTCCTTTTTGAACGACTCTGTTTATATAGAAAAATAGAACATTTTGCCGAAGTCTTTGCTAATGATTTTCCGGTCATCCCATGCTTTCTCAAAGATCCTTTCATGCATTATGTTAGATATCAAGGAAAATCAATTCTGGCTTCCAAAGACACACCTCTTCTAATGAATAAATGGAAATCTTACCTTGTCAATTTATGGCAATGTCATTTTGATGTATGGTCTCACGCGGCAAGTATCCGTATAAACCAATTATCCAAGCATTCCCTCGATTTTTTGAGTTACTTTTCAAGTGTTCGACGAAATCCTGCAGTGGTGCGGAATCAAATGCTAGAAAATTCATTTCTACTAAATAATGCTCCCAATAAACTCGATACAATAGTTCCAATTATTCCTCTGATTGGATCATTGGCTAAAGCGAAATTTTGTAACGCAGTAGGGCATCCAATTAGTA